ATAGAAAAATGAATATTTTCTACAAATCATAAGGACATCGGAATCCTATACTTCATTTTTGGATTTTGATCAGGAATAATAGGTCTTTCACTTAGTATAATTATTCGACTAAATCTACGAACATCTATAAAGTTATATGTAAATAACGATCAGTTTTATAATTCGATTGTTACAGCACACGCTTTTATCATAATTTTCTTTACGGTTATACCAATCATAATCGGAGGATTTGGAAATTGATTAGTGCCTCTCATGTTAGGAGCCCCTGATATAGCTTTCCCCCGACTTAACAACATAAGATTCTGACTTTTACCCCCTTCTTTAACTCTTTTAATTATAGGTCTTTATAAAGAAGGAGCAGGAACAGGGTGAACAGTATATCCTCCCCTTTCCACATTTTATCACTCTGGAATTTCAGTAGATCTAACTATTTTCTCCCTTCACTTAGCAGGAGTCTCTTCAATTCTAGGAGCTTTGAATTTCATTACTACAATTTTAAATTTAAAAAACAAAAAATTATCAGCAGAAAAATTAAGTCTATTTGTTTGATCAGTTATACTGACAGCAATTCTCCTTTTATTATCCTTACCAGTATTAGCAGGAGCAATCACTATACTTTTAACAGACCGAAATTTAAACACATCATTCTTTGATCCAAGAGGAGGAGGAGACCCAGTTCTTTACCAACATTTATTTTGATTTTTTGGACACCCCGAAGTTTATATTTTAATTCTTCCAGGATTCGGACTTATTTCTCATATTATTACTCAAGAAAGAAATAAAGAAAGAACTTTTGGGCTTCTAGGAATAATTTACGCCATAATAGCAATTGGATTTTTAGGATTCATTGTTTGAGCACACCACATATTCACAATCGGAATAGATGTAGACACACGAGCCTATTTCACTTCAGCTACTATAATTATTGCAGTTCCAACGGGAATTAAAATTTTTAGATGACTAGCTACCTTCTGTGGATCAAAAACAGACATAAAAATTTCTACATTATGAAGAATTGGATTTGTTTTTTTATTTACATTAGGAGGACTTACAGGAGTAATACTTTCTAATTCTTCAATTGACATTGTTCTTCATGACACTTATTATGTTGTAGCACACTTTCACTACGTTCTTTCAATAGGAGCAATCTTTGCCATTTTCGCGGGATTTATTCACTGATATCCCCTTTTTACAGGCCTAATACTTAATAAAAAATGACTAAAAATTCATTTTTATATTATGTTTTTTGGAGTTAATTTAACATTTTTTCCACAACATTTTATAGGACTTATAGGTATACCTCGACGTTATTCAGACTACCCATTCTTATTTGAAATCTGAAACAAAATATCAAGATTTGGATCAGTAGTAAGACTATTAGCCACTTTATACTTTATTTTTATTATATGAGAAAGAATAACAAGGAAACGTATTCCTATTATAATTAATAAAAACAGTTGGTCAATTGAATGAAATAAATCAACACCAACCAAAGAACACTGCTTTTCAGAAAATCCAAAAGTATTTTTCTAAATTCTAATGTTTATACTAATTTCTTTAACAAGATTTACTGTTACATTAATTTTAATAAGTTTATCTTTAACAATTTCTAAAAAAAGAAACAAAATACGAGAAAAAATAATTCCATTTGAATGTGGATTCAATTTTTTTAACGCTGCACGACTACCATTTTCTATACAATTTTTTTTAATTGCCATTATTTTTATTATTTTTGACGTAGAAATTATTTTAATCGTCCCACTAATTCCAAGAATTTTTAAAGCTAATCTAGTTAAATGAATTTATACAAGATTAATCTTTTTGTTAATCCTAATAATCGGAATCCTAGTAGAATGAAAAGAAAAAAGATTCGAATGAAAAAAATACTTTTGTAGTATATTAATAATACATTGATATTAAAAATCATAAAAGAGATTAATTCTCCTAAAGTAATTTATTACTACAATATTTTTCTAAATTCTAGAAGAATTACAATTTCAGTCATAGAAGAATTTCACGACTACACAAATCTTTTCCTTACAGTGATTATTACATTTATTTTAGTAGTTATTATTAATCTTTTAACATGTAAATTCACAAACTACAACTTTAAAGAAAATACTAACTTAGAAATCATCTGAACTATTTTACCTATACTAATTTTATGTTTAATTGCTTATCCATCATTATACTATCTATATTTATTTGACCTAACTATAAACCCAACTATTTCAGTAAAAGTTTTTGGAGCTCAGTGATATTGAATTTATGAAAACTTTGATTCAATCAGAGGAAACTCGTATAGATCCTATATAATTCCTGATAATGAATTAATTAAATCTGACCCATGTAATTTAGGTTGACGTCTTTTAATAACAGACACACGTTTAATAGTCCCTTTCGGAACAGAAATTCAATGCCTAACTACATCCTTAGATGTTATTCACTCTTTCTCAATTCCAGAAATAGGTATTAAGGTAGATGCCATCCCAGGACGATTAAATTCAGTAAATTTCAAAGTAACAAAACCAGGAATTTACTACGGACAGTGCGCTGAAATCTGTGGAACAGGTCACTCATTTATACCGATCTGCATAGAAGCCATCTAAAATTTATGTTTCTATTGTATTAAGCAAATCTATTTTCCAAATAGAAAGTCGATCACTCGGTAACATCCTAAAATAAGTTAAAAAAACTGTTGAACTTTTAATTCAACTTTACTTCAAAGTTTTTAGGTTTCTAACAGAATATACCAAAAATCCCATTTCATTTAGTAACCCGAAGACCATGACCTATTTTAGCATCTTTCCAAGTATTTAACATAGTATTTACAACAGCAAAAATATTTAATAGAAAAGCTCCAAACTATTTTCTAATAATAAATTTATTCATTATAATTGTTATTTCATGAAATTGATGACGAGACATTGTACGAGAATCCACTTACGAAGGAAGACACACAAAAGAAGTAATTACAGGATTAAAGCTAGGCATAATACTTTTTATTACTTCAGAAGTATTCTTTTTTTTATCTTTCTTTTGAGCATTTTTTCATTGTTCTCTATCCCCAGATATTTTTATTGGACAGATATGACCCTGTAAAGGAATTAAATCTTTTAATCCTATAGGGATTCCTTTAATAAACACACTAATCTTATTAAGATCTGGAGTCACATTAACAGCAGCTCATCACTTCCTTATAACAGGAAAAAAAAATAAATGCAATACTCTTTTATTAATTACAGTTCTTTTAGGTATTTACTTTACTCTTCTTCAGTACATTGAATACAAAGAAGCTTCTTTTACAATTGCTGATTCAGTATACGGATCAACATTTTTTATAGCAACTGGATTTCATGGAATCCACGTTCTAATTGGAACTATCTTTCTTTTTATCTGTTTACTACGAAGAAATAAAAATCACTTTTCTTCTTATCACCACTTTGGATTTGAAGCAGCAGCATGATACTGACACTTCGTGGACGTAGTTTGACTATTCTTATATATTTTTATCTACTGATTAGGAAAATAAATAAATTAGTTAAAACCAAAATAGAGGTACACTACTGTTAATAGTGAAAATGAAGTTTTATTCTAACTGTCAATATAGTTTAAAAAAAACAGTAATTTTGTAAATTAAAGTTATACCTTTTATTATTGATTAGATAAATCATTTAAGCTTCTAACTTAAAACAAGTCTCAAAGAGATTATTATCTTTACCGAGATAAAACAAATTTATGTAGTTTAAAAAACATTATATTTTCAATATAAAATTAATGAAAATTCATTCATAAATTATTGGCATATGGGCCAAAAAATGGCCAAAAATGGCCAAAAAATGGCCAAAAATGGCCAAAAAATGGCCAAAAATGGCCAAAAAATGGCCAAAAATGGCCAAAAAATGGCCAAAAATGGCCAAAAAATGGCCAAAAATGGCCAAAAATGGCCAAAAAATGGCCAAAAATGGCCAAAAAATGGCCAAAAATGGCCAAAAATGGCCAAAAAATGGCCAAAAATGGCCAAAAATGGCCAAAAAATGGCCAAAAAATGGCCAAAAAATGGCCAAAAATGGCCAAAAATGGCCAAAAATGGCCAAAATCCCGTTTCTAGCCCCAATTTCAAAAAAAGAGAAAAAAAAAAATGGCCATCGACTAAACGTCTTTTAGGTTTTTTTTTTTTTTTTTTTTTAATTTAGAGGATATCCATTCCTCGTCTTATTTTATTTATTTTTTATTTTATTTTTATTTTTAGGCATTTAAAGTACCCAGTTTTAAACAATTTAAGAATTGAAACTAAAGGTTTACCAATAAAACTTCTTATTTTAATAACACTAATTCAAAATTCAGAAAAGAAAACATTGTTTCATTTGTAATATCCAAAATTACTATTTTTGTTAAATTATTTTCTGATTAAACTTTAACAAAGGATGCCTGAGAAAAGGGATATTTTGATAGAATATATAATGGAAAAAAGCGTTTCCTCCTTTGAAATAATTAAATTTAAGAATATTTATAAGCACCCAATTTTTGAAATTGTTAATAATTCGTTAATTAAGCTTCCTTCACCAAAAAACATTTCCCTAATATGAAACTTTGGATCAATTTTAGGTTTGTGTTTAATTATCCAAATTTTAAGAGGGCTTTTTTTAGCTATACACTATGTTCCCAATACTCAAATAGCTTTCCAAAGAGTCATTCACATCTGTCGAGATGTAAACATAGGATGATTTATACGAATTCTTCACGCAAACGGAGCATCAATATTTTTTGTGTCTATGTTTCTCCACATTGGACGAGGAATTTACTATGAATCCTTTTTTCTTACAGAAACTTGAAATATAGGGGTAGTAATTTTCCTTTTAACAATAGCCTCAGCTTTTTTAGGATATGTTCTTCCTTGGGGACAAATGTCTTTTTGAGGAGCTACAGTTATTACAAACCTTTTATCAGCTATCCCTTATTTAGGACAAATATTAGTTTATTGAATTTGAGGAGGATTCTCAGTGGACAACTCTACATTAAACCGATTTTTTGTTTTCCATTTTATTTTACCATTTATCGTTCTAGTAATAGTAATTTTACATCTATTTTTTCTTCATATAAAAGGATCAAACAACCCGTTAGGAGTCTCAAGAAAATCTTATAAAATTCCTTTTAGACCGTACTTTTCTTTAAAAGACCTTATAGGATTTATAATATTTTTTTTAATAATTATTTTCATTGTTTCCTTTTTTCCTTACTATTTAGGAGACCCAGATAATTTTTCTATCGCGAATTCCATAGTGACACCTATTCACATCAAACCAGAATGGTACTTTCTTTTTGCTTACGCAATTTTACGGTCTATTCCAAATAAACTAGGAGGAGTAATCGCTCTATTAATATCAATTTTAATTTTAATCTTCCTTCCCATTATGAAAAAAAGAAAAAAAATTCAAGGAAACCAATTCTGCCTCAAAAAACAAATCGTATTTTGAATTTTAGTAATAACTTTCTTTTTATTAACTTGAATTGGAGCACGACCTGTTGAAGACCCTTTTGTTATAATTGGCCAAGTACTAACAGTTATTTACTTTACACTCTTTTTCATTTTGACTTCTATCTAAAATAGTAAAAGAACAAAGTTCATAAATAAATTTACAGTTTATCATCTTTTTTAGATTATTTTACTTAATCATGACATGTAAACAATCATGAAATAAAAAATTCTTTTTTTATACAAAAAAATCTTTTTTTAATAACTTTAATTAGAAGAATTTTGATTTGTCTGTCTTCAAGATCTTTCTTAATAATATGAATGAGAATAGAAATTAACCTTTTTTCAATAGTACCCTTAATTTCAGTAAATCAAAAAATTTTTAGAGAAAAATCAACTATAATATACTTTTTAGTACAAAGAATTTCTTCAAGTATTATCATTATTTCAGTTTCTTTAAATCTTAAAATAATAAGAGGTATTTTAATTACCCTAATCTTTATAGCAATTTTTTTGAAACTAGGAGTTTTTCCATTTCATTTTTGAATAATTTCAATACTTGAAGGATTAGAATGAAACCTAGCATTTATAATAATGACATTACAAAAAATTATTCCAATTTCGGTGTTAATACTTTTTATCCATCAAAAACTAATCATCACATTTTGTTTACTAAATTCCTTTATTGTAGCAATAAGAGGAATTTCCATATTCTCTATACGAAAAATCCTAGGATTTTCCTCAATTAATCATCTAAGAATAATATTAATCGCTTTAATCCTATCAAAAAAAGTATTTAAAATATATTTCTTAATTTATACATTCATGACCTTTTCAGCAACTAAAACTATAAAAGTTCTAAACATAAACTTTCTATTTCAAACAATAACAACTTTCAAACTCAATAAAACTAATAATTTAGTAAATCTAATCCTTTTTATAAGAATGGCAGGAATTCCCCCCCTTTTAGGATTTATACCCAAAATAATAACGATCATAATAATATTAAAAAGAAATATATCCATTACAGTATTAATAATTCTAATTTTTAACACTTTATCAACTTTTTTTTACCTTCGAATTTCAATAAATAATATTCTTATAAACTTAAATACCAAGAAAAATTTTAAAACTATAAAAAAACTGAAGTTCCCACTCTATCTAATTTTTAGTCCGATCTATTTAACAATTTTATGAAATTTTAAGTTAAATTAAACTATTAATTTTCAAAATTAAAATTAAAAAAAATTAAATTTCAATAAAATTTATACAAATTTTTAGATTAACTTCTGTTTTGATTTTTTCATTAGTAAGGGTAGCCTTTATTACCTTACTAGAACGAAAAATTTTAGGATATATACAAATCCGAATGGGACCCAATAAAGTTGGACCAGCAGGAACAATACAACCATTTTCAGATGCTATTAAGCTATATTCAAAAGAAGTAAATTGGCCAATACAAGCCAATTCAATTCCTTTCTTCATTTCTCCTTGTTTAAGACTCACTTTAAGCCTAATAATAACCCTAATAATACCATATATAAAACCATTCATTAACATAAAGATAGCTTTATTAATATTTTTATCTATTTTAGGATTAGGAGTTTACCCAATTTTAATCAGAGGGTGATCTTCCAATTCTAATTATTCTCTAATTGGAAGAATACGAGCATTAGCTCAAACCATTTCATACGAGGTATCTCTTGTATTTATTATGTTAAGAACAATATTTATATCTTCTTCCTTATCTTTTTACTCAATCTTAACAACTCAAAAAATGTTTATATTCTTTTTTCTTTTAGTACCCTTTACCTTATGAATATTCTCATCTGTAGCAGAATTAAATCGAACCCCATTTGACTTTGCTGAAGGGGAAAGAGAACTAGTATCTGGATTTAATACTGAATACAGAAGAAGAAGTTTTGCTATTATCTTTATAGCAGAATACCTAATAATTCTTCTTTTTAGTATATACACAAGAGTTTTTTTTTTAAAAGGAAATATTAATTTAACTAGAATGATAAAATTTTTAATACTAATATTTTTTTACATCTGAATTCGAGCGACACTACCACGATACCGATACGACAAATTAATAAATTTATCTTGAAAAGTTGTTTTACCAACCGCAACCTTCAACTTATTTATCTCTATTTTTTTTACAATTTATTCTAAATACTAAAAATAAGTTAATAAAACTATTGGGCTCATAATCCAACCTTGACTAAGTCTTTTTAGAAAGAGTAATAATTTAAAAAAAATATTTATTTTGCATATAAAAATTACAATTATGTTTACTTTGCTCTTTTAGCTTAATGAAAAGCATAATATTGAAAATATTAAGATATCTTATAATTTAGAGCAAAATTTTCATTCTAGATAAGATTAAACTTTTTTTTATATACATGAAAAAAAAAATAAAATATTTCAGTATAAAAAGTTTTTAATATAAAAATAATATAAAAGAAAAAAAAGTTAGCTGATTAATTAAGTGCCAGCAATCGCGGTCAAACTTAAAGTTAAATTAATTAAACGGAAAATGTAGTAAAAAAAAGGAAAGAATTTAAAACCATTAAAGAAAAGTTAAATTTAAATTAATTCAAAAATTCAAAAAATCTTTGAAACTACAAAATTTTTTTTAAAAAAAGGATTCGATACCCTTGTATATAAACACAAAACTTATCCTGGGTAATAATAACATTTTATAAACTCAAAGAATATGGCAGCATAAACAAAATTTAGGGATACTTGATAATTTAAATTTTGATAATCCACAAACACCTTACTTAAAACTTTATTAATTTCTATATCTCCGTTTTAAGAAATTAATAAAAATTAATAAAGACTAAACATTTTTAGATAAAAATTCAGGTCAAGACAGAATATTTTAAGAATTATTGAGTATCATTGTAAAAAAAGGAATAAAACCTCTTTAAAAAAGAGAAAATTAGAGAACTTAAAAGTAACTCCGTTTTATAAAAACAGAGTGAATAAAAATGGTTATGTGTACAAATCGCCCGTCACTCTCAATCAAAATTGAGATAAGTCGAAACAAAGTAAGTGTATCGGAAGATGTACTTAGCCTTTATCCCTCAAATTCTACCTATATCTGTCCCAATAATTTTAATCCTATTAATTTTCAGAATTTTAAGGCTTTTTCTTTTAAATGAAACAAAATGAAAAAATAAAAAAAAACTTCCAAAAAGTATAAAAGACAAAAAGTCAAAGATATTTTATTTAAGACTTTTCATCTCTTTTGACCCAAAGACATCAATTTTTAATGAAATAAACTGAATCGTACTAATTTTATCTATATTAATTTTACTCATGAGATTTTGGAAAAAACCTTCACGAGTAAAATTAATTTACTTAGAACTGGTCAAACAAATTACAGAACAATTTAAAATTGCACTAAAAACCAAAAAAGACAGAAGGGAAGGAATTTTTATTTCTTTGTTTATAATAATTTTATTTTTTAACATAATAGGTTTATTCCCTAACATCTTCACACCCTCAAGACACATTTCAATAAATATATTAATTTCTATACCTATATGAATAGGATTTATAGCTTTTGGTTGGACAAAATTTACCAACAAAATGTTAAGACATTTAGTTCCTAACGGAACTCCCACAGCTTTAATTAGATTCATAGTTTTAATTGAATTAATTAGAAACATAATTCGATCCCTAACTTTAAGAATTCGACTAATAGCCAATATAGTTTCTGGACATCTTCTTTTAACTCTTATAGGAAACTTGATAGAGAACAGATCAATCATAATAGTAATTTTTTTATCTTTAGTTCAAAGAATCTTATCGTCTTTAGAACTGGGTGTTGCATTTATTCAAGCTTATGTATTTTGTATACTTTTAACTCTTTATTCAGATGAGTCAGATTATAATTAAACTTTGTCTTAGTATAAAAGTACAAAAACCTTTGAAGTTTTTAGAAAAAGTTAAATTCTTTTAGACATTTAAATAAGCTTAAGCAATAAATTAAATTTTATAGAAAAATTTAATTAATTAGCTTATAGTAAAGCATATATTTTGAAAATATAAGAAAGACTTAATCATTTATTAATTTAGAAGATATAATTTAATAAAAATACTCCTTTGTCAAAGGAAAATTATTCAACAAAAGAATTTTCTTCTCACCATCAATAAGAAAGCAATGTTTTTGTTTCTAGTTTCGACCTAGAAGAAAGTAATTTTTACTCTTATTAAACTCTTTAGCAAAATAAAATGTATTAAGCTTAGAACTTGAAGATAAGAAAAATCTTAAGAGTTAAAAATATTTTCAACATAAAATTAATGAAAATTCATTCATAAATTATTGGCATATGGGCCAAAAAATGGCCAAAAAATGGCCAAAAATGGCCAAAAATGGCCAAAAAATGGCCAAAAATGGCCAAAAAATGGCCAAAAATGGCCAAAAATGGCCAAAAAATGGCCAAAAAATGGCCAAAAAATGGCCAAAAATGGCCAAAAATGGCCAAAAATGGCCAAAATCCCGTTTCTAGCCCCAATTTCAAAAAAAGAGAAAAAAAAAAATGGCCATCGACTAAACGTCTTTTAGGTTTTTTTTTTTTTTTTTTTTTAATTTAGAGGATATCCATTCCTCGTCTTATTTTATTTATTTTTTATTTTATTTTTATTTTTAGGCATTTAAAGTACCCAGTTTTAAACAATTTAAGAATTGAAACTAAAGGTTTACCAATAAAACTCCAAAAAAAAAAAATAAAAATAAGAAAAAGAAATAAGAAAAATAAATTTTCAAATACTTATTCAAAATAGAAGAAAACCCAAAAATATATTTATACACATAAAATCCAAAATAAAACTCGGAAAATCCATCCAAAACTTTAGAAACTTTTAAAGAAAAAGAAAAAAACCAAAATTTTAATAGATCAGTTTTTATGAAATGAAGAAATCACATTTGACCTAAAAACAGAAAAATATTGATATTAAAACAAAACGTTTTATCGGAAAAAATTGAACAAAAAATAAAAGACAAAGCACATAAAATCGTGACAAACCTCTTTATACTTAAAGGAAGAACAATATAATTATAAGGAAAAAAAAAGAAAACAGAACCGAAATATCCCAAAAAGATAGAAAATAAAAATAAAAAGAGCATAGAATATTCAATGCCTATCTTTTTATTAGAAATATCTAAAGGATAATAAAAAGAATTCTTTAAACTTAAAAAATAAATTAAACGAAAAGTATACAAAACAGTTAAAAAAGTTCCCAAAAAAACTAAAAAAAAAAAGATTATATTAAGATTTTTTAACAAAAACAATTCTAGAATCAAGTCTTTAGAAAAAAATCCAGACAAAAAAGGAAATCCACATAATGATAAATTAGCCACATTGAATATAGAAAGAGAAAAAGAAAAGTTCCTATTTATTAAACCAAAAAAACGGATATCTTGATTGTCATAAAAATTATGAATAAATATCCCAGCACATATAAATAAAAGAGCCTTAAATCTAGCATGAGTAATTAAATGAAAAAAAGCTAAGTTTCTTAATCCTAACCTAATAGAAGATATTATAAATCCCAATTGTCTCAAAGTAGAAAGAGCAATAATCTTCTTCAAATCATATTCAAAAACACCAGAAATACCAGATATAATTATAGTTAAAAGAGCGATAAACATTAAAAAAAGTTTCAAATTTTCAGAAAGAAAATAATCAAAACGAATTATAATATAAACACCAGCAGTTACTAAGGTAGAAGAATGAACTAAAGAAGAAACAGGGGTAGGAGCTGCTATAGCAGCAGGTAACCAAGCAGAAAAAGGGATCTGAGCTCTCTTAGTCAAAGATGCGATAAGAAAAAATAAACTAAATCAACCTAAATTTAAACAAAACACATAATTTATATATCTTCACCTCCCCATTGAAAAAAATATAGCAATAGTTGATAAAATAAAAACATCACCAATACGGTTAGTAAGAGCTGTAATTATACCAGAAGAAAAAGACTTAAAATTCTGATAGTAAATTACTAAACAATAAGAAATTAAACCGAGACCATCCCATCCTAAAAGCATACAAAAAAAATTAGGACATAGAATCAAAAAAACTATAGAAACCACAAAAAGAAACATTAATAAAAAAAACCGAACCTTGTAAAATTCACCCTCTATATAATAGTAAGAGTAAAAGATAATAGATCCTCTAATCAACAAAACTATAGACATAAAAATACAAGAAATATAATCAAAATACAAAGGAAAAGTTACACAAAAAGAAGAAACATATATCTTTCAAGAAAAAAAATAACTATAATTTAGATAAATCATATTAAAAGAAAAAAAAAAAAAAAAAAAACTTACCCCAATAAACAAAGGAAACGCAAAAAAAAAAATATTGAACAAAATTTTGTGAAGATAAATCAATTTTGATTCCACAAATCAACGTCTTTCTTAGACTAACAAAATATTTAATAAAAAAAATCAAGTTTTAAAAAAAAAAAAAAAATAGGAAAAAAATGCAAGTATAAAATATAGTATTCAATTAAATAACATGAATTAAAGAAAAAAATTCTTGAATAAAGAGAACCGTGATTACAAAAAGAAAATAAAAACAAGTTGTAGACACCTCCCAAAAAAGAAAGAAATATGAGAAAAAACACAAAAACAAAACTCCAAGAAACCAAACCATTTATCAAAAAAATTTCTCTAATTAAATTTAATGAAGGAGGACAAGCTATATTAAAAGAACAAAAAATAAACCATCAAATAGACAAAGAAGGAAATATAGATATAAGACCTTTATTCAAAAAAATTCTCCGACTTCCAGAACGTTCATACAAAACATTAGCCAAGAAAAACAAACCAGAAGAACAAAGACCATGAGCTACCATTAACATCAATGACCCAATTAAAGAGGAAGAAGAAAATACCAAAACTCCTATAATTACTAATCTTATATGAGAAACAGAAGAAAAAGCAATAATAGATTTTAAATCTACTTGACGAAGACAAATAAATCTAGACAAAATACCTCCTCATAAACTAATATAAATTCAAATAGAATTTAAACCTAAAAATCTCTTAAATAAAAAAGTAAAACGATAAAGACCGTAACCCCCTATTTTTAACAGAACCCCAGCTAAAATTATGGAACCTCTAAGAGGAGCCTCCACATGAGCCTTAGGAAGTCAAGAATGAACTAAGAATATAGGTATTTTAATCAGCAATGAAATAATTAAAAACAAATAAACTAGAAAATAACTTTTTTCAATAACAAAAAAAGAAAAAGTCAAAGAAAAATTAGTCTTCTTTAAGAAAAAAATTCTTAAAAGCATAGGTATAGAACCAAAAAGAGTATAAAAAAATAAATAATAACCAGACTTAATACGCTCAACCTTATTTCCTCACCCTACAATAATAAATAAAGTAGGAATCAAAGTAGATTCAAAAAAAAAGAAGAAAAAAAGAAAATTTCTCACAATAAAAAATATAAATAAGAAAAAAAACAAAAGAAAGAAAAAAGCTAAGAAAAGATTAGAGGAGGAGGAATTTAAAATTTTAAGTCTAGAGAAAATCCTTAAAAACACAATTCAAAAAGTCAAAATAATTATTAAAAAAGAAAAAAAATCTAAACAAACAAACGTATTTTTTGCTAAAAAATTTAAATTAAAATTTAAAAAATGAAAAAAAGGATAAAAGATTAGCATAAAACTTAAAATTAATCCTCATTCCAATCCATTTAAAACACCAAAAAAAAGAACGAAAAAAGAAAAAATAAAAACTAAAATATTGTTAAATTCATTGAACGAAACCTAATAGAACCAAAAAATTTGATAGATTTAACCAAAATAGAAAGACCTAAAGCTCTTTCAGAAACAATAAAAACAAAATAAAATAATAGAATCTTAAAAGAAAATCTATAAATTATACACATAAATAAAAAGAAAAAAATAATTAAAGAGATCGATTCTAAAATTAAAAGAGAATTTAAAAAAGAAGAATAATTTTTAAAAAAAACAATCAAACACAATAAAAAAAGAATAAAAAATCTAATCATAAAAATTCAGATTAAACTGATTTAAATAGTTTTGTAGTTTATAAAAACATAAAATTGCAAATTTTAAAAAAAATAATTTTCAAAACTTAAGGAAACTAAATCCTTAAAAAGAATATTAATTGAAATAATAAATAGGATTATATTAACGTTAATTATAACAAGATTTCTAATATACTTTTTTTCTCATCACCCTATAATAATAGCTTCTATAGTAATTTTACAATCTGTATTAATAGCAAGACTTATTTCAAGAAAAGCGTTCTTTAGATGATTTAGACTTTTTATTTTCATCATTTATCTAGGTGGGATCCTAATATTATTTTCTTATATTATCAGATTAATCAATTCAAAAAGAGCAATGTTCTCAACAAATAAAATTATATACACAACTTTATTTTTTTTAATTGTATTAAACTCATTCAAAGAAAAAAAAAGATTTTTAGAAATCACATCTAGAAAATTTACAAAATTAATTATAACAACCTTTAGATTAAGATCGATAAAACTAAGAATTTTTCTTATACTATTCCTTTTAATAATTATAGTAATAATTGTTTTCATAACAGAAACTAGTAAAGGAAATATGCGAAAAATATAAGTTTCAACCAAAATGGACAGAAATAATTAAAAGTTATTCTAATATTAGATTATAACAAAATTTCTTACAATAATTTTAAGTTTATTAAATTAAACATAATCTAAAAACCATTTATACTAGTTAAAGTAACTTAAAAAAAAATCTAAATTTAAGTAATTAAAAAGAAGTCTTAAACAAAATAAAAAAAGTAAATTTTTGTTCCTTGTGTATCATGATACATAGAAATAAAAAACTATTTAGCTATCTCGAAAAAAAAAGAACTAGAAATCATTTTGCTTAATGTTACATAATTAATAAAAAAGAAATCTAGAAATAAAAAATTTACATTTTTTTTGATATCTAGTTGTTTAAGAAAAAAATTAAATTTTAATTTCTTAATAACCTTAAGAAACCCAAGTTTTTAAGGGATTATCTTTAAAAATTATTTCAATCAAAAAAATGCAATAAAAATAAGGAATTAAATTAACCAAAAAATTTAACAATTAAAATTTTTATTTAAAAAATTTTATATTAATTGAGAATTTATTAAACTTAAAAAACAAAAAAAAAACCAAAAAATTATGTAATAAGTAAATATTAAAAAAAGAATTTAGGAACTCGGCAAATTGAATTATCCGAATGTTTAACAAAAACATTGTTTCCAGAAATTATTAGAAATAAAACCTGCTCAGTGAAATTTTTAACAGCCTTCTTTAGCTAAGGTAGCATAATAACTTGTCTTTTAATTGAAGGCTAGAATGAAAGGTCAAACGAGATAAAAACTTTCTTAACTATAAAAATTAAATTTTTCTTTTAAGTTAAAAGACTTAAATATTTTTAAAGGACGACAAGACCCTATAGAACTTAAAATTTTCATTGAATAAAAATAAGAAAAAATTTTACTGGGGAAGTAAAAAAATAAAAATTTTTTTTAAAATAAACAATTAAAAGAACAAAAGATCCTTAAAAAAGAAAAAAGAAAAAGTTACCTTAGGGATAACAGAGTTAAATTTTTTGAGAGATCAAATCGAAAAAAAATATTGCTACCTCGATGTTGAATTAAGATAAATAATAATAGAAGAAAATTATTTTATTAGGTCTGTTCGACCTTAAAACCTTACATGATTTGAGTTAAGACCGGCGTAAGCCAGGTTGGTTTCTATCCTTAAAACAACAACTTTTTTTAGTACGAAAGGACCAAAAAAGATAAAATTTTTAAACCAGTAGACTAATTTTTTAAAAATATAATGTCATCACTACAGGTTATAAAAACAAAAAAAACACCAATTCAGAGTTACCTTATTGACTTCAATGAATTTTTGAATGATGATTCTAAATAAAACTTAAATTAAGAAAGATAATTTCTCCACCAATAAAACTAATTTAAAAATTAAAAAGTAATTACTATTGGTTATATTAAAAAAGTTTTTAACAAAT